ATGATTTGATCACTGAATATTCGACTCTTACTTCAATTTGGAATGAATTCACAATAACTCTTAAATTTTTCATAAAAATTTTAATTTATTATAATTATATAAATTAAAATTATGGATTCGGGTCGTAATTAATCGTTTGATATATCAGTATATATATATATATGCGATATATGCGATGCGTATTAGGTATATAGGGTTATCTTTTCTGTAATTTAGATAGAAAGAAGAATTCCAGCTACCAACGCAATGCAATCAACTCCATTCGTTAGAACAGCTTCCATTGAGTCTCTGCACCTATCCTTTTTTCTCAAAACAAGGATTTGGCTCAGGATTGCCCATTTTTTATTCCAGGGTTTCTCTGAGTTTGGAAGTTACCACTTAGTAGGTTTCCATACCAAGGCTCAATGCAATCAAGTCCGTAGCGTCTACCAATTTCGCCATATCCCCTTTTGATTTGAGACCGGAATTCTATTGTGATCCCTTCCACTTCTTTTTCTTTTATTTTTTATTTTAGAAACGTCGAATTAATTATAATTAGATATTGATTCCTATAGCTATAGCGTAGCGAAAAAGCATTTGCTGCTATTTTATCCTCTCTCGTTTTAATCTCTATCAGATGACCCATATCTATCCAATCAAAATTGGATTCTATCATTGATGTATCTGCAATTCAATATGGATAAGATATATCCAATATATCTATGGCTCTTCCTCCTTCATTTTTCCAGTGGGGTTTGGAATACTGGAACGGTCGATATTCATTCTTCTCTTTTTTCGTGCTATTTACTTGCTTTCCAAATGAAACCAGAGGAATGTCTCATTATGATCTGTATTGTATCTTTATTCTTATCTTTTTTCTTAGAACCGATCTGCTATAGCGCTAATATAATAAATAATATAAATATAATTAATAGAATACGCTGTTCTGTTCTAATTGGATTTTTTTGTATTTTTCTAATCAAATCAAAACTTTATTAGTCAATTCATAAATTCATATCATATTACATTCAATTTATAATTATTAATTATTTTAATTATTAATTATTTTTTATTTTTCAATTTATAATTATTAATTATATTTATATTATTTATATTATATATATATTATATATAAATATTATATTTAATTATTATATTTAATTATATTATATGTATATTTATTATAAATAAAATTTATTATAAATAAAATATAAAATAAAAGTTATATTATAAATATAAGATACAATACGTATGAGATTGAAATAAGAAAGAAGAAAAAAATGAATTGCTAATAGTGAGGATCTCGCGATTTCTTGAATTCCTGTGCGTTATTTTTCTTTTCTGTTTCTGTTATGTGAGCCCGCTTAGCTCAGAGGTTAGAGCATCGCATTTGTAATGCGATGGTCATCGGTTCGACTCCGATAGCCGGCTTTTCCCTATTTTTTATTTTTCCATGATTGATATCAAGGGGTATTGAAAAAGACTCCTCTCTTTTTCTTTTCTCCAAATGTCGAGTTGCTCATCTATTATGTTATGCCGCGGTAACTTTCAACTATGAATAAAAGATTGGAGTAATTAGACCTCTACAGAACAAATCATAAAACATAGCCTTAACCTCGCTATTATATTAATATTATTATATATATATTATACATAAATATATAATATAAATAAAAATAATAATAAATAAAACATAAACATATATCATATACAAAAAAATCTGTATATTGAATATTGATACAATCCATTTCATTTGTAGTACTTCCGTAGATTTAGATTTTTCTTTGCTTTGTTTATGCTTTAGTTCAGTCTTAATTTAGATTTTTTCTGTAAATTTCAATAAAAAAATAAAGGAGTTTTTATTTTATGTCTCGTTACCGAGGACCTCGTTTCAAAAAAATACGCCGTCTGGGGGCTTTACCAGGACTAACTAGTAAAAGACCCAGATCTGGAAGTGATCTTAAAAACCAATTGCGCTCTGGTAAAAGATCACAATATCGTATTCGTCTAGAAGAAAAACAGAAATTGCGTTTTCATTATGGTCTAACAGAACGACAATTACTTAGATATGTGCATATCGCTGGAAAAGCCAAAGGATCAACGGGTCAGGTTTTACTACAACTACTTGAGATGCGTTTGGATAACATCCTTTTTCGATTGGGCATGGCTTCGACCATTCCTGGAGCCAGGCAATTAGTTAACCATAGACATATTTTTGTTAATGGCCGTATAGTAGATATACCAAGTTATCGTTGCAAACCCCGGGATATTATTACTACAAAGGATAAGCAAGGATCGAAAGCTCTAATTCAAAATAATATTGCTTTATCCTCCCACGAGGAGGTGCCAAAACACTTGACTATTGACTCATTCCATAATAAAGGATTAGTAAATCAAATAATAGATAGTAAATGGATCGGTTTGAAAATAAATGAGCTTTTAGTCGTAGAATATTATTCTCGTCAGACTTGACCTAACAAAAAAAGGAAAGGTTCGGACAATTTTGCCCGCTTTTCACCGATATAAATATATCTAATAGAAATCTAAGCTTAAGCTAAGGGCTTTTTTATCCAGATTTTCCCAATTTATGTATCACAACAATCGGTAGTAAAATTATCATTCCCTTTTCGTGCTTTTCGGTATTTTTTTTACATACCACAGTAATTAGGAATAGAAAATCTCTATCAAATAAGAGTCTTATAAAATAGAAATAATGATATAAATTGTTATTTGATACATTGTGTTAAGTAACCTTGGTGAATTAGGTGAAGGTACAGAAACGGAAAGAGAGGGATTCGAACCCTCGGTAAACAAAAGCCTACATAGCAGTTCCAATGCTACGCCTTGAACCACTCGGCCATCTCTCCTACATAACATAATCTTATTATTGACCATAAACCGAGTGAATAGCGAGTAATTCATATTATTGCAGTATAGGTACAACCAATCTATTCTAATGGAAATGTAAAACTTTTCCTAAAACCTTCAAATAAAAATATTCCTTTTACTTCTATTCTAGGTATAGGTATCCTTTTATTTCTATTCTAGGTATAGGTAAAAGAATAAAAAACTCTTTTTCTTGTTAAGGAAAGGGAAAAGGGGGGGATATCCGTTAATATTTATTAAGACGACGATCTTTTCTTATTTTGACTTTATTTATATCATTTTTATACCGGATAAGACCAATAACTTAACCTTAACATAGAATTAGGATAAATCAACTGAAGGATCTATATTTTATACTAGGGTTACTTTTAGACTATGGTTCTATAGGAATAAAAAATGCTTTTACAATCCCAAATTTCTCAACAACAACTCCTCACATTACCTATCCTACCCCATAGATCTATTACAAATGGATGAAATATTCCATAGGTTTTTCTATTTCGATTGTATAGTGTATACACGTTATACAAACAAAAAATAATGGTGACTTTTTTCTTTATTATATTATATATATTATAGATTATAGTGACTTTATTATTATTATATTATTATTATATATAGATATATAGATATAGAATAGATATATAGATATAGAATAATTTTTTCTTTTTTTACTCTTTGAATCATGATCAAATCAAAACTTCTCGAGTTCTCAGAATCTGTAGTGTAGGAACATAAAGTTCCTGATTCTTAAACTTAGTTAAATGAAATTAGTAATAGTTCCGTTCATTAGGATACTACAAAATTTGGATGAAATCCAATCATATTCAAATATTTCTTATCTCTCCCTGCCCAAAGGGCACAATTTGAGTGGAAAGTCTATACTTTTTTAGAATTAGTCTCTTTTTATATTATTTCGTACTATACAATTTCTTTGTTTGTGAGATCATTTTCCTCGAGGGGAAATGAGAAGAATTATAGAATGGGTTGCTAATTATGCCTAGATCTCGGATAAATGGAAATTTTATTGATAAGACCTTTTCAATTGTAGCCAATATCTTATTACGAATAATTCCGACAACTTCAGGAGAAAAGGAGGCATTTACCTATTACAGAGATGGTGCGATTTGATTCTTTTTTTTTTTCTAGCTATCAGTCTTACGAGAAAAAGAGACATATTTCAAGTTTATTTCAAGTTGAGGATAGAAAGAAAAAAATTATATGGAAATAAACCTACGCTTGGTGAAGGTGAAGTTTGGAGATAGAACAATGCCTTCTGTCGTGTATCCTCGATTGATGCGGCCTCAGATGCTTCAATCGTCGATTTTAGTATTGAGCGAAAGGTTACACCTATGGGTTCTACTATATTGTAGGTCAATCCTAGTCTACTCTACTAGTACTAATAGGTGGCATAGGGGAAGAAGCACTACGCCAGGGAATCAACAACACGAAAACTTTGTTATAAATTACCCCTTTTACTTATACTTATTGGTATCGGGACTAAGAAGAATGGTTGGGACAGCAAACATCCATCTCGTTTGTGTTTTGGATACCCGTATAACCATCGAAGATCGTTGAAGTGGCTAATTCCTGGAAATAGGGGCATTAGGGACAAAGAAATTGTTGGAGTTACCATTTCTATCTAACACTTATATGATTTGTGTTAAGAAAAAAACCTCTTGCAGGAAGGATGGCTAGAGATTTCTTGTAAAAATACCAGCCCCTATCAGTTCATAAAAGGATATTTTTTTTGATCCCACGGATTATTCCTTTTAATACTATGCACAGAAAGGAGGAGCCGTATGAGATGAAAGAAAATCTCACGTACGGTTCTGGAACGGGGATTCTTTGAATAGAATGACGACCGTAACGGATGTCGGCTCAATCTGAAGGAAATTATGCGGAAGCTTTACAAAATTATTATGAAGCTACGCGATCAGAAATTGATCCCTATGATCGAAGTTATATACTCTATAACATAGGCCTTATACACACAAGTAATGGAGAGCATACGAAGGCTTTGGAATATTATTTTCGGGCACTAGAGCGGAATCCATTCTTACCACAAGCTTTTAATAATATGGCCGTGATCTGTCATTACGTGCGACTATCTCTACTATAGAAATAGAAAGAAG